AATAACTCAATTTTCTCCCATGAACGATTTGTGTCAATGGATTAGTTCGATCCAAAACTTGAGATAATGGGTGTAATCCGAAAAAGGATTCATAAGTAGTTGTTAACGGAGTTGAAGTTACCAAATTCTGAGGAGTAGGTATCAATTTATGCCTAATTGCTCCGGAGATAGTTCCCTTAACTACATTTTCTAAACGAGCCAGAGCCAACCCAAGCTGGTCTTGTAAAAGATCCGCTACAGAGCGAATACGTTTATTTTTCAAATGATTCATATCATCAAGTGTACCCATTCCAAATTTCATCCCAATCAAATGATCGGCAGCTGCTAATATATCTCGTGGTAACAAAAATATATTGTTCTGAGGTATATTAAGATTAAGTCTCCAATTAATATTTCGGCGACCAATCCTTCCTAATTCACACCTTTGGTGAAAGAATTTTTTTTGTAATTCCTTACATAAGGATTCAGAAAATATTGGATCCCCACCTACACAAGAAAATTGTTGATAAAACTCCAAAATAGCATTTTCTTTTGACCCTATTTTTTTTTTCTCCTTATCGGTCAAGAAAGATAAGAAAATTTCAGGGTAGCAAACATTCTCTAGAATTTCTCGTAGATTCAAACCCATAGCTGATGATAGAACTAGAATAGATATTTTTTGTTTCCTACTCACCCGAGCCCATATTCTTGCTTTTTTATCAATCTCTAATTCTAACCTGCCTCCCCAATCTGATATTATGGTGCCGGTATAGACCGAAATCCCATTATGATCCAATTCTGACTGGTAATAGATACCGGGACTTTGCAATATTTGATTGATCACAATTCTGTAAATTCCGTTTACTATAGAAGTTCCAAGGGAATTCATTAAAGGAATGTTTCCAATAAAAATTATTTGTTCTTGCATATTCCTACTGGTTTTCCAAATTAATCCCGCGGATACATATAATTCAGAAGAATATGTAAGTGATTCATAGACAGCATCTCGTTCTTTTATCAGAGGTTCTACCAATTGATATGTTTCCACAAATAATTGAAATTCAATTTCGTGATCTATATCTTCAATTTTTGGAAACTTAGAAAGTTCTTCTATTAAACCCTGATCAATAAACCGATAAAACCCTTCAAATTGTATCTGATTAAATCCGGGTATTGTAGATGTTCCCTCTTTTTCATCCCCAAGCATCTTTTTTGAATTTCCCATTTATCCGTTTATTGAAAAAATCCCATCCCATCTCTCATTCTTCACCGAATCATATCCATAGAATTCGATCTAGCAATAATGGAATTTCTATTCTGTTTACTGAATCACATGAAATTTTCTCCAACTCCAAGATATATGGAATGTATGAAATACGTATGAACGGAGACTATATTCAATTGGAATTTTTTATAAGAAATAGATCCAAATGGAACAGAATTGAGAAATACCACTGGAACTTACGGAGTTTTGTAAAGACTAGAAAAAAAAAGTAATTTCATTTTCACCTATGATATTACATATTCCAATTCGATTGCATACCATAAAAAATGTATTCATCATTGGATCTGTTCAAGCAGATAAACATCTAATAAATAGAAAACTTTTTTTTTAACCACTTTACTTTTTCATGTATTTGTATTTCATTGTTCAAAAAAATATTTGCAGAAAAGAGATTTATTTTTACCTATTTTGAATAGAATAGTTAGAATATCATTGAATTGAAGTAGGTAAGAAAACTTGTGTTTTTTTATTTATTAATTTTTTTATTATTAAAATAAAAAAGAATGCACAGATATATATGTATCTTTTTCTTCTTTTATTGTGGTACAGTTCTATTTGGGACAGCGCATGCTGTGCTCTATCAAAAAGGAAATGTTCTCTTCAAGGGAAAAGTTGAAATATAAAAATTTATTGAGAATTACTCCTCAAAAGCATCCCTAGAGAGATAAAATACCCCATTATAGAGCTCCAGCTCTATAACACAACGTAACGTATGTTCTGATTCTGGGGTTTACATATACTCATCATTACTGTTATAATTGAAATTGAAGAAGATTTATTTTTAATTCAAAAAAACTCAATATAGATTAGTTATAAATGCATTTCTAATGATTTTCTTAATATTATTAGAAATAAAAAAATGTAGATTTTAATTTTAATTCAAAAATGGTCATGAATTTACAGTCAATAGTTAATGGTTCTGGTTTGTACTAGATTCTATATTTTGTGACTGAAAATCTATATATATTTTTTTTTCGGAGTTGAAAAAAATAAAATTGGAATCTAGTTTCTATCGTTTTGGCGGCATGGCCGAGTGGTAAGGCGGGGGACTGCAAATCCTTTTTCCCCAGTTCAAATCCGGGTGCCGCCTCAACAACAGACTTTAAATAACAAACGTAGGAAAACGTAGGACAAGACTCTTTATACTTTCTTTTCGTTATTCTAAGCCCCTGGCTCTCGAGGTTCTATTCTCTAACCTAAAGTTTTGCCTATCAGATTCAAGGAAAACTTGAAGTAGTGGAGGGAAATCTGTAAATCTTTACTTGCCACTACTAATTTAGTTCCACTTACTGAGTCTTCAATTAGATTGGATAGCCAGAGAGGGAATTAAATTAATAGTTTTGGAAAGGACCTAAGATACTTTGGATATAGACTCATGAAAGTCTCGGAATGCTCAGACATTCAATCAAGATTAGATTAGATGAAGAATTGCCTTTCATTTTACTTCCAAAAATAAAAAACGATAAAAGAAAGAAAAAGTCTTCTTCTTTCTACATGTGAGTCAGATTCCTTGGATACTTCGAAAAATGTCCGTTTGCTTGTGTTTACATCTTGTCGATTCTACTAGAAATTATATAATAAGAAAAATAATAACTCATTATAAGTTATAAGATAAGTGGGTTTTTGGAGTAGTTCATCAATGGTGACCAAATACCTCTCCCTTTTTTTTGACTCTGCACCAGTGATTTCACTATTATTAGTGAACAATAATGGAATAGTTTCTTCATATTCATAGAAATAGGGGGCAGAATTCACATGGATATAGTAAGTCTCGCATGGGCTGCTTTAATGGTAGTTTTTACATTTTCCCTATCTCTCGTAGTGTGGGGAAGAAGTGGACTCTAGAAATACTTCTAATTGCGGTAATAATAAAACTCTATCAACCTGTATCAATTGTTTTCGTTTTCTAGACCGTTCGGCAATTTTTTTTAAGATTTTTTTTTAGAAATTGGATTTATGTTTTATTGACTCATTTTCTATTTTTATATCAGGGTTTACACGGTTAACCATTCATGGGGTAACCCCTTTCGAAATCTGAAGAAGCTTCCATCGAATTGGGATTATCTGTATTAAATGGATCAAACAAACAAATGAAATTGACAAAGTATGTACATACATTTCATATTCTATTTCATTTATATTGACGTTTATAAAGAAAAAGAGAGATATAGGTGGATTCTTTTATATTAAGATATTTCACTTGTATCTTTATACATTACAATAACCATAATGGCTAGTATGGTAGAAAGAGATCTCCTTCTACCATACTAGCGGACCCCTTAGGATACTACTACTGAGTCTAATGCATTCCTTTCATTTAAGACGAGAAATTGAAATCTTTTTTTTTTTTCATTGTTTTTTCATTGATAGTAAAATTAGATTCAAATTAATCATTTTGACTAATGGTTTTTACGTAAATTATAAGCAAAAAAGCAGTAGGAACGAGAATGAAGAGTGCGGTAGCAATAAATGCAAGAATATTGACTTCCATAATTTAATCGTTTATTAATTTTTTTTTTTTTTTTTTAATATCTCGGGATTTAATCCCATAGAGATGAGAAATCTTTCGCTTGTAAACTCACTCAGATGAATTAGATTTCGATGATATCGAATGAAAGAAATATCATGAATAACAATATCGGAGCTATAAAATCGATTCATCGTCAAGAATTTAATAGTATAACATAGGAAGATCTTTTATCCACACCGAATACATAATGAGATTCCTGATCCAATAAAAAAAAAGTTATTTATGATTCTTTTTCCCGGCTTTACTTTCTAAAACCTAGTAGTTTACTTTCCTTGTACAATAATCTGATTTTCCTTGTACAATAATCTGATGAAGTATCATAAAAAACTTCGATTCTTTACAAAAAGAGTTTCTAAAGAACCTTAAATAAACAATAGAAATCAATATAGAGAAAACAAGTACGAAGTTCACTTTGAAATACAAAAATTGAAAGGGTTTATCATCTTTTTGGAAAACAAAGAAAGGGAATGTGACAAAGACGAGTCCCAGTAAAAAACAAAAATATTCAAAAAAATTAACTCGTTAATTTTTCTTACGAGTTTTTTATTCGACATCGCCTCTAATCTTTAAAAAGAGCATATTCACATATTCATTAGGGAAGACACGTTTTATCTTTATAAAAAAAACCTCTTTCCTTGGTTGGATTCGAACTATTTAAAATTCCTTGACTTCAGAGAAAGAAAAGTATATATAGGTACTCTTGGCAAATGTATTATACGCTATCCTATTCCATTTTCCTACACAAATTTATGGGAGAGCGGTTGACAAAAAGAGGAAACCCCTTACAGTATCTCTTTCTTGAAGTGTTGAATGTTCTCAATAATTCATTTACATATGTCTCTCTACCCTAGTTAAAATAATCGACCCTTTCTTTTGCTTTATAAAAAAAGAAAAATAAAATAAAAAGATAAACAAAACTATTTTCATCCCCTTGCCCAGAAACAAAAAGGGGAGTTGATGTATTGAATCCGCCGGGACTGACGGGGCTCGAACCCGCAGCTTCCGCCTTGACAGGGCGGTGCTCTGACCAATTGAACTACAATCCCATGGAAATCAAGTGGGTAGCTTACATATTCCTTCTTATGATTTCATTTTAATCATTTCAATTTTAAAATCAAATTTTTGTTTTGTAACAAAGAAAGTCACAAGTGATATATTGATATCTATATGGATATCACTTTAGTGAGAACAAGACGGATTACTGGG